AATGCACCAGAATTCTTGGAGAATATTCAAATACCCCAAAGAGCCAGCTATATTAGGGTAATTATGTTAGAGTTGAGCCGTATAGCTTCTCACTTGTTATGGCTTGGACCTTTTATGGCAGATCTCGGCGCACAGACTCCTTTTTTCTATATTTTTAGAGAGAGAGAATTGATATACGATCTATTTGAAGCTGCTACAGGTATGCGAATGATGCATAATTACTTTCGCATCGGAGGAGTAGCCGCCGATCTACCTTATGGATGGATCGATAAATGTTTAGATTTCTGTGATTATTTTTTACGAGGAGTTGTTGAATATCAACAACTTATTACACAGAATCCCATTTTTATGGAACGAGTTGAAGGAGTCGGTTTTATTAGCGGAGAAGAAGCAGTAAATTGGGGCTTATCGGGACCGATGTTACGAGCTTCTGGAATACAATGGGATCTTCGTAAAGTTGATCCTTATGAGTCTTACAACCAATTTGATTGGAAAATCCAATGGCAAAAAGAAGGGGATTCATTAGCTCGCTATTTAGTACGAATGGGTGAAATGAGGGAATCCATCAAAATTATTCAACAGGCTGTAGAGAAAATTCCTGGGGGTCCTTATGAAAATTTAGAAGTCCGACGCTTTAAGAAAGCAAAGAATTCCGAATGGAATGATTTTGAATATCGATTTCTTGGTAAAAAACCTTCGCCCAATTTTGAATTGTCAAAGCAAGAGCTTTATGTAAGAGTGGAAGCTCCAAAAGGTGAATTAGGAATTTATCTGGTAGGAGATGATAGTCTTTTCCCCTGGAGATGGAAAATTCGTCCACCTGGTTTTATTAATTTGCAAATTCTTCCTCAACTAGTTAAAAAAATGAAATTGGCTGATATCATGACGATATTAGGTAGTATAGATATCATTATGGGGGAAGTTGATCGTTGAAATGATAATAGATAGGGTAGAGGTAGAAACTATCAATTCTTTTTCGAAATCGGAATTATTAAAAGAAGTCTATGGACTGATATGGATTCTACCTATTTTGACCCTCCTACTGGGAATCACAATAGAAGTACTGGTAATTGTGTGGTTAGAAAGAGAAATATCCGCATCGATACAACAACGTATTGGTCCTGAATATGCTGGCCCCCTGGGACTGCTTCAAGCTATAGCCGATGGAACTAAGCTACTTTTTAAGGAGGATATCCTGCCATCCCGAGGAGATATTCCTTTATTTAGCATTGGACCCTCTATAGCAGTCATATCAATTTTATTAAGTTTTTTAGTTATCCCTTTAGGATATCGTTTTGTTTTAGCCGATCTTAGTATTGGTGTTTTTTTATGGATTGCCATTTCAAGTATTGCTCCTATTGGTCTTCTTATGGCAGGATATAGCTCAAATAATAAATATTCTTTTTTAGGCGGTCTACGAGCTGCTGCTCAATCTATTAGTTATGAAATACCATTAACTTTTTGTGTGCTAGCAATATCTCTACGTGTGATTCGTTAAAATAGGATCTTTTTCCTCTAAAATCCATTGAATATTTATCTTCCTTTTCTTATTCTATATTCGGGTTGGTAAGTTAAACTAGATAGCTATATGAGTGAAACAAAACAGCTTATTAATTTGTAGTAAAAAGAAAAAATCTCATTTCCTACGTACAAGAAAAAAGTTGAAGTAAACATAAGCAGTGTAAACTCTTTACCCCAAGGTTGAGATTTTTTGATTAGTCATCATATCTTGAAGCGGGCAAAAATAAAGGATTCGCGATATGGAATTCCATTACTAGAATATTCCTAGTTATTACTATAACTTATAATCATAAGAGGAATCCATCAAAAGTTAGTGAGGGGTTAGGAACACTAAAGTACATAAAGGATTAGTAATGAGGAAATCTAAGGCATTAGAGATTTTTCCTCATAAAAGGAATCATAATAAGGACTTGAAATTGGTAGAAATGATCAAGTAGTACTTTCTTCGGATTCCGATCCAGAGTATGTTCCCATTCACTTGTTAAGGAAATGGCTATCAAGAACGAATTAACCCTTTATTCCTTTTTTCTTTTTAAGTACCCCTCCCGGGGGAAAGAAGAATAGGACAAAAGATATGGAATGCAATACAAAAAAAAGATCTTTATTTATTCTTTCCTTCCTCTATTCATATTCATACAGAATTCCTCATGAACTAATGCCCAATTCTTTTCATTTATTAATTGCTATAACGAGTGTTTTATTCCAAGATTAAGTTATTGCTGAACAAAGAAAAATTCTCATTATATTATAAAGGACGAGATCAATTCGGAAGCGCTTTTTCTTATTCTAGCAGACGGAATTCCTTTGGTCTAATTTAGGACTTTCCAATCGATTTTATCTTACCTAATTCTATCTATGCCCAGGGGGATAATACCGAAATGAAACAACCCTTTCCTTTTTTCTGATCATAGAGAAGCCGTATGAAGCTAAGGTTTCATGTACGGTTTTGGAATAGCGGTGGGAACTGTGATGTTATCATCGACTATGATTATCTAACAGTTCAAGTACAGTTGATATAGTTGAAGCACAGTCAAAATATGGTTTTTTTGGATGGAATCTTTGGCGTCAGCCTATAGGTTTTCTGGTTTTTCTAATTTCTTCTTTGGCAGAATGTGAAAGATTACCCTTTGATTTACCAGAAGCAGAGGAAGAATTAGTAGCAGGTTATCAAACCGAATATTCCGGTATCAAATATGGTTTATTTTATCTTGTTTCTTACCTAAATTTATTAGTTTCCTCTTTATTTGTAACAGTTCTCTACTTAGGCGGGTGGAATTTATCTATTCCCTATATATCCTTTTTTGGATTTTTCCAAATGAATAAAATGGTTGGAATTTTGGAAATGACAATGGGTATCTTTATTACATTAACTAAAGCTTATTTATTTCTCTTCATTTCTATCACAATAAGATGGACTTTACCCAGGATGAGAATGGATCAGTTATTAAATCTTGGATGGAAATTTCTTTTACCTATTTCCCTGGGCAATCTCTTATTAACAACTTCTTCCCAACTTGTTTCACTATAAATAAGATAATTTTCACTATAAATAAGATAATACAATAATAGTAAGAATATTTTCAACACAAAAATTCTCTCAAACAAGAGAAAGAAACATACCTTTTTCATAGATATTTATAATATGTTCCCTATGGTAACTGGGTTCATGAGTTATGGTCAACAAACAATACGCGCTGCAAGGTACATTGGTCAAAGTTTCATAATTACCTTATCCCACACAAATCGTTTACCTATAACGATTCACTACCCTTATGAAAAATCAATTACATCGGAGCGTTTCCGGGGGCGAATCCACTTTGAATTTGATAAATGTATTGCTTGTGAAGTATGTGTTCGCGTATGCCCGATAGATCTACCCCTTGTGGATTGGAGATTTGAAAAGGATATTAAAAGGAAACAATTGCTTAATTATAGTATTGATTTTGGAGTTTGTATATTTTGTGGTAATTGTGTTGAGTACTGTCCGACAAGCTGTTTATCAATGACTGAAGAATATGAACTTTCTACTTATGATCGTCATGAATTGAATTACAATCAAATTGCTTTGAGTCGGTTACCAATCTCCATAATGGGAGATTACACAATTCAAACAATTAGGAATTCGACTCAAAGTAAAATAGACGAAGAAAAATCTTTGAATTCAAGAACGATTACTAATTACTAGGATTTTTCTTTTTTGTTAGAAAAATCCAATAGTTCTTTACTAACTATAAAGAAAAACGAATAACTACTGCTTATTGCAAATTATTCCTGATTTAAAATGAGAGTAGATTTTCGTGATGTGATTTCTAACTATACAACTTATATACAAAAAATATCCTAATCCCTTTTTCCTTCCTTGAATCTTTTAGTTTTAGTCAGTTCATGAAAAATTTTATACTATTAATTTATTCTTATCCATAATGGATTTACCTGGACCAATACATGAGATTCTTGTGCTATTTGGGGAATTTTTTCTTCTACTAGGGGGCATAGGAGTAGTATTACTTACCAACCCAATTTATTCTGCCTTTTCGCTGGGATTAGTTCTTATTTGTATATCCTTATTCTATATTTTATTGAATTCCTACTTTGTAGCTGTCGCACAACTTCTTATTTATGTGGGAGCCATAAATGTCTTGATCATATTTGCCGTAATGTTCATAGATGGCTCAGAATGGTCTAAAAATAAGAATTATTGGACTATTGGAGATGGGTTCACTTCACTCGTTTGTATAACTATTCTTTTTTCACTAATGACTACTATCCCAGATACGTCATGGTATGGAATTCTTTGGACTACAAGATCAAACCAAATAGTAGAACAGGGTCTCATAAATAACGTTCAACAAATTGGGATTCATTTAGCAACTGATTTTTATCTTCCGTTTGAACTCATTTCCATAATTCTTCTAGTTTCTTTAATAGGTGCAATTACTATGGCTCGGCAATAAGAAATACTTAGAATGAGTCAAAATTCTTAGAATTTCAAATCTAAAATAAGTAACTAAAATAAATAACTAAAGAATCACAATTTTGATTTAGTAAAACCCATCTACTGCCAACAAATACCTTCTTTTCTCTTTTGTTGTGTAATTGTTCTATTCTAATTAATTGAATCGGTTCAATTCTTGTCCTCATATTGAAATGAATCGAGATTGATAAGGAGTTAGTTAATGATGTTTGAGCATGTACTTTTTTTGAGTGTCTATTTATTTTCGATTGGTATCTATGGATTGATCACAAGCCGAAACATGGTTAGAGCTCTAATATGTCTTGAACTTATACTGAATTCAATTAATCTAAATCTCGTAACATTTTCTGATCTATTTGATAGTCGCCAATTAAAAGGAGACATTTTCGCAATTTTTGTTATAGCCCTTGCGGCTGCTGAAGCAGCTATTGGACTATCCATTCTTTCTTCCATCCATCGTAACAGGAAATCAACTCGTATCAATCAATCTAATTTTTTGAATAATTAGACTTTTGAATAATTAGACATAGAATCCTCTAAACAAATAAACAAAGGCGCACATATAATGATAATATAAAATTCAAATATTAAGATGAATAGAAATCGAATACTATTTTCTTATTATTTTATTATTTTAGAATATCTATTTTTTGAGTAGGTTATTGTATAGTATTCTTTTTTACTTATTGAATTTTTGCAATTCATTGATATTGCAATTTGAATATTGCAATAATTTATATTGAAAAGACGATAGCCAATTTATTGGCTAGTTCGAATTCGTATGTACAATTCGTATAATTATGATTGTTGAAGCCCAAAATTCAAGTCTCTTGGCTCTTTTCACGCTTTCTCACAAACGGATTAAGAAATATATTGCATTATTTATTTGTTGAAGTTTGGATAAACCATTGCTTCGTCTGGTGCCTACAATACATATGACTCATATAGTACTAATTTCATTTTTACCAGATCGAAAATTTTTATGTTGAAAAGGAAAATTTATAGATCCAATGTCACATTCCGTAAAAATTTATGATACATGTATAGGATGCACTCAATGTGTACGAGCTTGTCCAACAGATGTATTAGAAATGATACCCTGGGATGGGTGTAAAGCCAAGCAAATTGCTTCTGCCCCGAGAACCGAAGATTGTGTGGGTTGTAAGAGATGCGAATCTGCCTGCCCAACAGATTTTTTAAGTGTCCGCGTTTATTTAGGGCCTGAAACAACCCGCAGCATGGCTCTATCTTATTGATACGTTACAAAAAACTCCACTTGAATCGTCTGATTCCTCTTTACCGAAGAAGCCTGTGCTCGAAATAAGCGAGCACGGGCTTTTCTGGTCAAAACGTATCTTGTCTTTATCACTTTATCATGAGTTATTTTCCTTGGTTAACAATACTTGTTGTTTTGCCGATATTTGCAGGTTCATTAATTTTCTTTTTACCTCATAGGGGAAACAAAATCGTTAGGTGGTATACTATATCTATTTGTTTATTAGAATTCCTTCTAATGACTTATGCATTCTGTTATCATTTCCAATTGGAGGATCCCTTAATCCAATTAAAGGAGGATTCTAAATGGATAGATGTCTTTGATTTCCACTGGAGATTGGGAATCGATGGACTTTCATTAGGATCTATTTTATTGACAGGATTTATCACTACTTTAGCTACTTTAGCAGCTTGGCCGGTTACCCGGAATTCGCGATTATTCTATTTCCTGATGCTAGCAATGTATAGTGGTCAAATAGGATTATTTTCTTCGCGAGACCTTTTACTTTTTTTTATCATGTGGGAGTTAGAATTAATTCCTGTTTACTTACTTTTATCCATGTGGGGGGGAAAGAGGCGTCTGTATTCAGCTACAAAGTTTATTTTGTATACTGCAGGCGGTTCCATTTTTTTCTTAATCGGAGTTCTAGGTATGGGCTTATATGGTTCCAACGAACCAAGATTAGATTTGGAAAGATTAATTAATCGATCATACCCTGCAACATTGGAAATACTATTTTATTTGGGCTTCCTTATTGCTTATGCTGTCAAATTGCCAATTATACCCCTACATACGTGGTTACCAGATACCCATGGGGAAGCGCATTACAGTACATGTATGCTTTTAGCGGGAATCCTATTAAAGATGGGAGCATACGGATTGATTCGGATCAATATGGAATTGTTACCTCATGCTCATTATCTATTTTCCCCCTGGTTGGTAATAATAGGAGCGATGCAAATAATCTATGCAGCTTCAACTTCTCTTGGTCAACGAAATTTCAAAAAAAGAATAGCCTATTCCTCCGTATCTCACATGGGTTTCATAATTATAGGAATTGGTTCCATAACCAACATTGGACTCAATGGAGCTATTTTACAAATACTATCCCATGGATTTATTGGTGCTACACTTTTTTTCTTGGCGGGAACGGCTTGTGATAGAATGCGTCTTGTTTATCTCGAAGAACTGGGGGGGATATCTATCCCAATGCCGAAAATTTTTACCATGTTTAGTAGCTTTTCAATGGCTTCTCTTGCCTTACCAGGAATGAGCGGTTTTGTTGCAGAATTAGTAGTATTTTTTGGACTAATTACTAGTCCCAAATTTCTGTTAATGCCAAAAATGCTAATTACTTTTGTAATGGCAATTGGAATGATATTAACTCCTATTTATTTATTATCTATGTTACGCCAGATGTTCTATGGATACAAGCTATTTCATGTTCCAAACGCAAATTTTGTGGATTCTGGACCGCGAGAACTCTTTCTTTTAATCTGTATCTTTTTACCAGTAATAGGAATTGGTATTTATCCAGATTTTGTTCTCTCGCTATCCGTTGACAGGGTAGAGGCTCTCTTATCCAATTATTATCCTAAATAGGATTTTTTTTTTAACTAGTCCGCTCTATACTCTATATTCCATAGTGGAAAAACCAAATAATTCAGAAAAAAGTAAAAAAGTCTAAGTCTAATTAGATATATCTCGAATTTTTGAGAACCCTTTGAGAAGGCGTTCAAGGGGTTCTCAAATCAAACAAAAATGGAAAAACTTTCATTTCATGAAGGTTTTATGTTATGTAATCATTTAGATGGTAATGTAAATGAACCATAACTATGTAAACCTATTCCTAATAGATTGATACCAAAATAGCAGATCCAAATTATAAGAAATCCTATTGAAGCTACAAGTGCGGAATTCGTACCCTTCCAATTTGGATTTGTTCTACTATGTAAATAAATTGCGAATATGGTCCAAGTAATAAATGCCCAAGTTTCCTTAGGATCCCAATTCCAATAGGATCCCCACGCCTCATTAGCCCATACTGCTCCACAAAGAATACCTATGGTTAAAAGGGTAAACCCTAGGCTAATGACACGATAACTCCAAGAATCCAAACGCTCAGTTAATTGATATTTGTAATAATTTGAAAATGAAGGAAAAGAGGTGTTTTTTAAAGCACTTCTTTTTGCATAGAAATATTCAATCTCACTAAACTCACTAAAGAAAAATGTTTTAAGTAAAACATTTTTTTTCTTTTTAGAAAAGAAATCGAAATTCTTTCGAAATTTAATGATTAGAAGAGCGGCGGATAATAAGGATCCGCACAAAAGAGTTGCATAGCTTAGTAACATCATACTGACATGCATCATTAACCACTGAGATTGTAGAGCAGGTACTAGTATTGTGGATTGATGCATTTCAGTTAAAAGACCCGACGTGGCAAAGCCTTGCGTTAAAATAGTACTTGGCGTAGTTATTGTGCTTAAATCATTTTTAGAGTTCTGTATCTTAGGAATCGTATGAAGAATATACAGAGCCCATGAAAGGAAGATCAATGACTCATATAAATTACTTAATGGAAAATGTCCCGAAGAAGCCCAACGAGAAACTAAGAATCCTGTTATAGATAAAAAAGTTGCTATCATTCCTTTTTCTGACGAATCATGTAATCCCCCAAGTTCACGAACTAATAAGGTTATCAAATGAATCGTAATCACAATTGAAATAGTTGAGAAAGAGATATGAGTTAGTATATGTTCTAAAGTTGCAAATAGCATAAGGAGAAGGTCCCATTACAAAATAGGAAATTTCGAATTGAATCCATTTTCTAATCTATTGTATTCTTTTTCGAGAATGCCGCCACTCGGACTCGAACCGAGATGCTTGAGCACTGCTTCCTAAGAGCAGCGTGTCTACCAATTTCACCATGGCGGCTAACTTGAAATAATAGGGAACTTAAAAGAATAATAGTTATTCTCTGGCAAATCGTCGAGATTGGGAGAGTCCATAGAATTTAGGAACATTAGAATCTTCATTAAAATAGACTTCGTTTGGTAGTATCGTTGCGGATTTTTTTAACAAAAAACTCTTGCTTTGCTCAATAGAAACAAAGCTTGAAAGAGTTGGAACTGTTTTTTCTCAGTTGCAATATAGAACTAATTTTTTTCTAATTAGTTTCTCATTGAAATTATTTCAAATCTTTCAATGCAATGGACAAAATCCAAAAAACCTTTTCTATCTATCCATTAGAATTTCTAGAATTTCATCATTAAATACAAAGAATTTTGGATTTTAGCAAAATTTCTAGAATGAAAGCCTTTATTCTCTTATTAATACGATTTACCAAGCCTAAACCAATTTATTTGTGGATTTTGGATAAGATAGGTAGAAGTTGTAAGTCCTATTGCAAGAATACTCTACTTTTCATAATAGAATCCTCATATTTTATTATGAGGATTCTATTATGAAAAGTTCGTTGATAGGAAAAGAATACTTAGGACACAGTATAGCAAAAACTTTTGTTCTATATATCAGAGGGGTTAGTTCTAAGAATATTGTACCGAGGAATTCGACACATAAAAGTACATTCATTAATTAATCCGAATTATTCATATTAAATAATTGGAATTTCTTTTGGATAGGTCAATTCAAATTATTCCAAAACCAGATTATTTGTTTGTTGCCCAGAAAAACCCTTTGGTTTTGGATGCTTGCTGCCGCTGGAAAATGATCTTGATTTTGCTAAAGAATAAGATTGTACTATGGAAAAATAAGTCTTTTTCTTCCAAAGATTTTTACGAATACGCTTTTTTGACATCGAAGTACGTTTTTTTGGAACTGCCATTTAAAAAGGAGATTACTTTTTTCTAGTTGTATGTGAAAGACATCTATTGCCGCAAATCAATCCTTCTTTCTGCTTTTTCTTAGTATTTATACTTAGATACTGAACTGAAATTCTGAATTCTTTTTTATTTCATTTTCTCTAATGCGGATAAGACAAGAATTTTTTAGCATATTTTTCATTTAGCATATTTTTCATATATATTTTGGATTTTGTTTTAATAATATAGAATATATACAAAGGTTTTCTATTTAAATCAATTTATATATCAAGTATAATTCATATATAGATATATGGTACGGGGGTCTATCCCCCATATAAGATGGGGGGATAAAAGGAAGGGAAAATTCAAATAGTTAATTAAGTTCAGAATGGTATTCCATAATTGAATTCCAATCAAAACAAAAAAAAAATAGTTAGTCTCTTAAACAAGACATTCTAAAACTTAGGTAATTCTAGTCATTAGGATTTCAGTTCTATATGAAGTAAGGAATATTCGAGAATTTCCTATAAACATAGGTTTTCATTGGAATTCAATCAATCAGTTACGAAACATGAGAGTTGCTTCATCTTCATTGTAATAGAAAGAAATACAAAAATGAATAAAAAAATGAATAGAAAGTAAAATGATTCAATCCTTTTTTATATTTTAATAAATATCCTTCTTTAGATAATAACTAAGTAACAAAGTTATTTGATTAACTTTTTGAATTTAACCAAGTAAACCCATTCTTCATTTTTGATTATTTCAATGAGAGAAATTTGGAAAAATGAAGAATTCCAGTATTTTGTCTTATTCTTTTTTTTTTTTTTATTCCTTCAGAAAGAGATAAGAATTGGTTTGGTGAATCGGAAACAATTTTATTTTATAAAAAAATTGAAGTAAAAATTTCCATTTCTTTTCTTATGGAACATACATATCAATATGCATGGGTAATCCCTCTTCTCCCACTTCCAGTTATTATGTCAATGGGGTTTGGACTTATTCTTATTCCGACAGCAACAAAAAATCTTCGTCGCATATGGGCTTTTCCTAGTGTTTTACTCTTAAGTATAGCTATGGTATTCTCAGTTCACCTATCTATTCAACAAATAAATGGAAGTTCTATCTATCAATATCTATGGTCTTGGACCGTCAATAATGATTTTTCCTTAGAATTTGGATACTTGATCGACCCGCTTACTTCTATTATGTTAATACTAATTACTACAGTAGGAATCCTCGTTCTTATTTATAGTGACGATTATATGTCTCACGATGAAGGATATTTGAGATTTTTTGTTTATATAAGTTTTTTCAATACTTCCATGTTGGGATTGGTTACTAGTTCCAATTTGATACAAATTTATTTTTTTTGGGAACTTGTGGGAATGTGTTCCTATTTATTGATAGGCTTTTGGTTTACACGGCCAATTGCAGCGAGTGCTTGTCAAAAAGCTTTTGTAACTAATCGTGTAGGGGATTTTGGTCTGTTATTAGGAATTTTAGGTTTTTTTTGGATAACAGGTAGTTTAGAGTTTCGGGATTTGTTCAAAATAGCTAATAACTGGATTCCTAATAATGGGATTAATTCCTTACTTACTACTTTGTGTGCTTTTTTATTATTCCTTGGTGCAGTTGCAAAATCTGCACAATTCCCTCTTCACGTATGGTTACCCGATGCTATGGAAGGACCCACTCCCATTTCGGCTCTTATACACGCAGCAACTATGGTTGCTGCGGGGATTTTTCTTCTAGCTCGACTTCTTCCTCTTTTCATATCCCTACCTTTAATAATGAGTTTCATTTCTTTAGTAGGTACAATAACACTCTTCTTAGGAGCTACTTTAGCTCTTGCTCAGAGAGATATTAAAAGAAGCTTAGCCTATTCTACAATGTCTCAATTGGGTTATATGATGTTAGCTCTAGGTATAGGTTCTTATCAAGCTGCTTTATTCCATTTGATCACTCATGCTTATTCGAAAGCTTTATTGTTCTTGGGATCCGGATCCGTTATTCATTCAATGGAACCTCTTGTTGGATATTCACCAGATAAAAGTCAGAATATGGTTCTTATGGGTGGTTTAAGAAAATACGTTCCAATTACAAGAACTACTTTTTTATGGGGTACGCTTTCTCTTTGTGGTATTCCACCTCTTGCTTGCTTCTGGTCCAAAGATGAAATCCTTAGTAATAGTTGGTTGTATTCACCCTTTTTTGGAATAATAGCCTCTTTTACTGCAGGATTAACTGCGTTTTATATGTTTCGGATATATTTACTTACTTTTGATGGGTACCTGCGTGTTCATTTTCAAAATTACAGTAGCACTAAAGAGGGCTCGTTGTATTCAATATCCTTATGGGGAAAAAGGATACCCAAAGGAGTGAATAGAGATTTCATTTTATCAACAACGAAGAGTGGAGTTTCTTTTTTTTCACAAAATATATCCAAAATTCATGGTAATACAAGAAATAGGATAGGGTCCTTTAGTACTTCCTTTGGGGTTAAAAACACTTTTGTCTATCCTCATGAAACGGGAAATACTATGCTATTCCCTCTTTTTATATTACTGCTTTTTACTTTGTTCATTGGATCCATAGGAATCCATTTTGATAATGGAGTAATGGATAATGGAATAGCGGAGTTAACCATATTATCAAAGTGGTTAACTCCCTCAATAAGCTTTTTCCAGGAAAGTTCTAATTCTTCCATAAATTCATATGAATTTATCACTAATGCAATTTCTTCTGTAAGTCTAGCTATGTTTGGTCTATTCATAGCATATATCTTCTATGGATCTGCTTATTCTTTTTTTCAGAATTTATATTTAAAAAATTCCCTTGTAAAAGAGAGTCCGAAAAAGTATTTTTTGGATCAAGTAAAAAAAAAGATATACAGTTGGTCATATAATCGCGGTTATATAGATATTTTCTATACTAGGGTCTTTACCCTGGGTATAAGAGGATTAACCGAACTAACGCAGTTTTTCGATAAGGGTGTCATTGATGGAATTACCAATGGGGTAGGTCTTGCTGGTTTTTGTATAGGAGAAGAAATTAAATATGTAGGGGGAGGGCGAATATCGTCTTATTTATTCTTTTTTTTATGTTATGTATCCGTGTTCTTATTCTTTTTTCTTTCTTAATTCCCCTGTCTCCTGCCTAAAGAGCCCCTTATTCCCCTTCCTATCTCCTTCTACCATCTCTCTCCCTTTTCTACCATCTCTCTCTTTCTATCTCCCTCCTAAGGTAAGTATTGTATAATAGTTCGGTTTTCCGCGATTTTTTCCATTCCTCTGTGTAAATACCCTAATATGGGTTCACAATCAATAACATCTTCACCATCGAGAGTAACGATCAGTCGAAGAACACCATGCATTGATGGGTGGTGAGGGCCCATATTGACTATCATGAGATCTTTTCTTGTAAGCGGTAGACTCATATCCTTTCTTCCTTAATTCATTATTCCATGAAAATGGATTATTCCATGAATTCCTCAAAACGAGGCTCATCAAAATGAAAAATCTAAGACTACTATAAGACTACTAATAAAATAAGAAAAAAATTCGAACGATTAAATTACTTCTCCCTAATATCCAACTGACTGATTAATTTCTTATAACGTACTCTATTTTTCTTTGCCAAATAAGCTAGCAAACGTTGACGTTTTCCCAAAAGTCTTCGTAGACCTCTTTCCGATGAAAAATCTTTTTTGTGTAATTCCAAATGTGAAGCAAGTCTCCGTATCTTATTGGTGAAACTGAATACTTGAAATTCAACAGAACCCCTGTTTTCTTCTTTTTCTTCTTTAACCATAAATCCAAAAATTTTTCTACCTCCTTTCTTTTTCTTGTATTTTTCTGATCAGGAAAAATACAAAATTATGTCAGTTATTTTGAAGTTATTCTAATCTCGTACACACAAAAATTTGCAATTATTCATCTACTACTGGAATTTGGATTTATTTTATCGATGCAAATTGGATTTGGATAGAAGGGTACATTCTTTTATTTTAGATAGAAGAAATGTTTCTTCTATCTAAAATAAAAGAATTTTGCTGATTTATTTATTGCTATATCCAATTTATGGAATTGATACACCATTTAATTGATATCGTTTAGCAAAATGAAACACAGCATATGCATCCATCTTTCGGCTCGAGAATTTCACGGGATAGAGATATGGTATAAGAAATAGGCTATTAAGTAACTCTAAATGAATTGTGGATACATCTGTATCCTTAACATACTGAAACGACTGCCATTATTCGTATCAAACCAATAGCGATTCATACAAGCTAAATCTTCTAATCAATGGTGGGCCAATAATGAATTTTTTTGCATATGTATTAAGACGCTTGGCCTGATTTCGAAATTGTCCAGAGTTTTTTATGTTGTTTTCATTGCAAAATGATGGATCTCCTTCCGTAACTTTCCAATTACGAGTACGAGAATTGAAAGACATGAAAATTCTCAATTCTCTACGGCGTCTAGGAGATAGATAGAATATTTTCAGGAACAAGAAAATCAGAAGAATCTTTCTCTCTATTCACTACCATTCCTCGTCTTCGACTTCTATTAGTTTCTTTTCTTCTTTAATGCAATAGCTATAGTTTGATATAGAATCCATTTCTCAAAGTAATGGAAACCATTCTCTTATAGGAAATGCTTCGAAAATCGCTATTCCATCTTTTAGGTATCGTGAAAAGTGATACCTGTGAAGATCGTGCATTTCAGTCACATTCAGATCCGTTTTTCGAGTCCATGATATAACCAAATTGGATGGATCTTCCACCCGTTTAGCTAAGAAAGAATAGATGCAGAGGTGGATAATAGATCGATATGAAGATCATGAGCTGCCCCATAATGAAACCGCCAGTAGTCGCGAATATCTCCTTCTTCCCTAATCCAAGATTGGAGAAAGAAGATCTAAGAGGGACCTATGGAGAATGTGGTCAGAAATCCATAATAGAGTCCGACCACAACGACCGAATTAATTATCCTCATCGAGAAACTTAGACTACTAAGTAGAAAAGATTTGAAAATCATGGCATGGGTCTCCTTTTTTTCTTTCTTTAGAGTTTTCTATATGCACAATTTCTCGATGTTTCGATGAGAATTTCTTGACTTTCCATATATAGAAAGAGATAGACTATAAATGACATCTCTTATGTAAATAAGACCAAAGGGATGGATATTAAATGATAGGAAGTGCTAGGAAGTGAAATAGAATGAAATAGAGCCACTTTGGGCTTCCCTATGAAATGAGGCATGGAACGGAGTCACTACGAAGAAATTCCGGGAGTTACGAAAGAAGCTTCGGACTCATATTGTTCATGGGTTGAGAGCGGGAGTTGAACTCTAGGAGATCGAATCTCCCCTTGTTCCTCAGTAGCTCAGTGGTAG